GAGAAATGGGATCTGTTGCCTCAAGAAAAACAAGGACCACTGGCTCGGCAGGAACTGGATCCTTTGGTTCGTTCGCCAGAAGCTGGATCCATCGGCTCGACGTCTGTTGTGTCGGCATATGTTTCAGTGGTTTATTCATATTCAGACTTGCCTTCAGACCCGGCCTCCGCTTGGGGCTCGGCTTCTGAAAAAGACAGTACGTCGTCAGCCTGATTATGTTATGAATCTGGCTAGAGGCCTACCCTATGGAAGAACTCATCCATTGTGTAATTTTCATACTGATGTTCAAAGGGAGCAGTAGCTTCTATCCTTGGGCTTTCTGGATCAACAGATTTAGGTGCGGACGTTGACAACAATTCTCTGTTTATTCAGCGAGTGACTCCGCCTCGAATGAGTCCGCGGACGGGGGATTTTGAGAACCAGGATATGCGAGCTAGTCAGAAATGGGACCTGTTGGCTTGATATAAAGGAAGCCCTTTGGTGATTGTTAGAAAATTCCCTACGAGATGATTGCTTAGCCTTCCCCACCCACCTACCCTTCCTGGGTCATTTCTGTAATTTTCTTCTCTTCCATGGACGTAGTTTCATTTTCCCGGAATATCTTCTCTACCTATAGATCCCTACCCTTTGGATTGAATCGAATGAATTCGCTCGCGCCTCTCGCGTACGTAGCCTTTTGGCAAAGCTCTTTTTTTTCTCTTTCCCCTTATCCTGTTCAAAGGCACAGATTCACAGAGCCTCTATCAGATGACGATTGAATGGCTTCCACCACGACACGAAGAACTACTCCTTATTTACGAATAAAAACGACTCTTTTTGTTGAACCAACGAGTGAAGTTCTGCCGCTAAGACTAAGAGTGATTATGAAAGCTTTCCTCTGACTGAACCCAACGACTCTCGAGTCTTTCAATAGAAAGAGTCAAGGAGCAAACAAAAAAACAATGCCCCTCTAGTTAAGTGATTTCGGTCCAGCTAACCCCTAATTCCCAGCTAAAAGCTTACGCTATTATCGGTACAGAGAGAATGGACTTGATCCCTGATTAGGCCTTAGAGCAGTCCGGCGTGTACGAGAGCAATCTTCGAACCCTGCGGTTTTCCTCTATTCAACGAGCGTACGTTCGATTCAAAGCACTGACTTTTGACTGACACTATTTAGGAAAGCCAAGCAAGGACTAGATGGATATTAAAAAGTCTTTCAACATGCCCCTAAAAGACCTAGGCAAGCCTCCTCTGGTTAAGGCTATCGGATTCCGGAGTGAGGTCAGTCTTTATCAAACTGACCTCCCGTACTCGCATGAGGGCCACCGCACAGCATTTAAAATAGAGCGCTGTGGATAACCACCCAGCTTTCCGTGACATCATCCTTATCCACTTAGTCACAAGGTATATCCCCATGTAGTACTCCTTGGTGAGGCAACCAGAGATGCGTAATAGTTGGACCTTCAAAGGCCAACTATGCACTGCGCGCTTTCTAAGGCGCGCCGCCACGAGCGCAGCCCAAGCCTTTCAACAATATCAAATCAGACTTTATGGAAAGTCTCGTTGTGAAGAAAGGTTTGTTATGGTGTTCTACATCATCCTACATTGGGGAATGAAGAGAAGCCCCACTAGGGCTCCAACTCGCCTCACCTGATTTATTCCGAGTGTATTACCACTCAGAGAGGGGGGCGCTCAAAGGCAGATCAAGGAGGAAGATCGCTGTTCTGCCGGTAGGAGTGCGGCTCCTATAGTTCCCTGCTAGATCGTAGACTGATCGGGGTCCCCAGTTCCCCTTTGACGCGGCGTCGATGTCGACACAGATAGGGCATGAAGGTACGAGCCCTTCGAAGGTTGAGTCAAGTTTTGCCCTGCCTATCATGGGCACCCCACGACCGCACGGATGCTGTAACTCAATCTTCTCGTCTTTGGAGACCTTTCTTTATGTTAATAAAGCGCTTCCTTTTCTTAAGCGCGCAGGTTGATAAAGGGTGTTCTCCGCTTTGGTGACCGCTCTTCACGGGTTTGATTAAATTTCTTTCAGCATCCCGTCAAAGCCTTGTCGCGAGCCAAGTAGAGTGTAGAACATTTACAGGGAACCGCGAGGATAATTGCATCCAGGGCCCGATCTACTACTGACTTTACCTTCCCCTAACATTGATTTGACTCCCATCCCCATGCGGATTTGGCTCCAGCATAACAAGACATATAGTCTCAGGCAAAGGAACACTAATCTACTTCACTTCCTTTTTGTGCTTTCGCGCCCCCCCCTATAATGCTGGACTATACTTGTAGTCGTTAGAACAACAACTGTGTACCAGCGCCTTTCTCTTATACGTGCGGAGGAGGTGGACATCTTTTTGACTCATTGTTGGCAGGCGGAAAGTTCGAACTAACTACCCACACATCCACCGCCCACCTTTCTTAACACTGAACATAAGCTTCTGTACCTGACCTTCTGGCTTGAACAAGAAGGCGACCTACTAAATGAATTCAATGCGAACCATTATCCCGTTGCTTTCTACTTCACTGAGCGAATAACAACACTATACGTTAGCGATTATGAAACCTACTTGACAGGGGATCTGATTTCGTTACTCGTTGCCCACCCACCTTAGAGAAGTGTAACTCACTCCTACCGGTAACGACTACAAAACCTCTATGCCCACCTGCACACCTTGACTGCCCTGTTATACCTGAGGCGCCTTTATGTTACTCGGAAACAAGCCTGAGAACTACTCTTATCCCACCGTTAGCCATTATGGTTACCTGGTCAAATGCCGTCGTTTATGATAGGTCGGTCCCCTTTGACTCTGTCCGCCAACCCCCTTCCATCCTCTTTTATTTCATCCCTCTCGCTCTCCTAAAGAGGATCCGCTTGGGTATGCCCGACGTCACATCCCTTCTAGCCGTTATTCGTGATTGATATGGTGCCTGTCAATCTCTTTCTTTCCAAGGGGGCTCTTTCAAACTTCCAAGAAAAGCCATCTCTAGTAGACCTGCCAATCAATATTATGCCATCCCTTTATATCGGCTTGGCTTTCTTTCCTCTATAGCACAGCACACGCATAGCTGCCTCACATCGACATCGAGTATGCTCGCAATTCGCTTTTCCCCATTATACATACGAATTTTGAGAAGTAGAGCGGAACCTGGATGATTTCTATCTGTGAAGGATCTTTCCTATTGAGTAAGGGTCGTGCTCTTGCTTCTACAAAAGGGAATCAAAAAAAGAACTCCTTTGAGACTGGCCCTCCATCTTAATAAGATGGATTAGACCTTCCTTAGCTTTCATATCAAGCACACCCCCCGTGGGAAAGACGGCGGATAGGGCCACGAAGCGCCCAACGACTTGAACTTGAGGATCACAACGAACTATATACTTATCTGGTGGATGCGCGTCTTGGGCTCTTTTACCTCTAACTAGAAATATCTTAAGATAATAAAGGTTTTTTTCATGTCTTGGTTCACAGTTTATCTTAATCAGACTAAGAGATTGGCATCAACAAAGCAAGGCCCCATTGAGCTTAGCCTAGAGCAGATCGAAAAGGTCTCGCGAAGCCGGGAACCCCTTGCCGAAGATCCTTCTCATTCTCTGTGAAGATAGACTGCTGTTTATTGCTTTGCGTGTCAAGTGCAAGATTGGCATCGATAAATTTCGTATGAAAGGTTGTCTATCTGAGACTATCTATCTAGTACGATCGATCAAGTCATTCAGTACAGTATCTTCGCTAGGTGTTTATGGAATTATTATAGCAGGTCGGTCTAGGTAGTTGATATTTCTCCTGAGAAATTCGTTGTTTCCAGTTTCGTTTGTGCATCCTTCTTTCTCCCATACTTTCCGTTGGTCAACAACCAACCCTCTATAGCTCTTCACTACGCGTACAGGAAGGTAAGAACAATTTCTGGAGGGAATCGTTTTTTCAAAAATAAAGATATGACGACTCTTCTAGATCTTTTGACTTTTTTAGCGAAAAAGGAAAACGCTTGGTTGACCAAGTGGATTCTTTTTTTTATGTTTACTCTTATTTTGCTCTTGTATTTTTTGTTTTTTTATATGGTTCGAGCATCTAATTTTAACAATAAGATGCTTCGACAAACCTTCGAGAACAACAAAAGGATGGGACTCCCAATGGAGTATAGAGGTTTTTTCGGCAGCGGCCTCGTTGTCAAAGATCTCAAAAATAAAGATAATGACGTGGTAGAGTAGTCGTTGGAATGGCGTGGATAGAAGGACCGAGCGCCCCCGGACGTACCCATGGATGGGGAACCGGGTAAACAAATCGCGATAAGAACAAAAAGGCAAGTTCGTCGGGTGACTTACCCGGAGGTACTGGTTCAAATCCAGTTCGTGACGACTTTAACTAAGAGTTCGTAGTCTAGTAGCTATCTTAACTTAAGTGGATAACGGAAGACAGGAAAGATCTCTTTAACCGATATCACCCGCAGGACAGGAGAGTTTAGAAGATACCTATTTCCGGAATTAGGGTTAGAGCTGCGACTCACGCTCTGTCATGGATGCTGGTACAACAAAGTTTAGGGATCAAACAAAGTCCAACCTGATGCCTGGAACTTCGAGGCGCTCGGCTGCAGCGAGTGCGGAAGCCCAGTCCTTCACTTATTGGCAACTCTAGCTCCGCCCACTTTTTGAGTCCATGAGAAGAAGAGTCGATCCTTCTCCCCCATCTCGGTGACGTCCAAGATCGACGGTTGTGAACTGCTTCACATAGTCCCGAACCGAGCCTGTTGAGACACATTATACTCTGACGGGGAAGGTACTCTACGTTCTCGGGAAGGAACTGAAGCTTTCACTCTTCCCTCCCTAGTCTTGATAGTGCAACGTCCCGCCTCTATGTCTCTGTCGTCGCATAGCATCGCATCCTCGGTGAGTTACATGACGCCCGTACTAAATTTATATTCTTTAAACGGGGTTTATTGTCCATTTCTTCATTATCTGTCTCCTGCTGGCTCGAACAGCTAATTGCGTAGTTTATAGTGTGAACAAGCCTTTCGGATGACAGCTTTGGTAAGAGAGGGCGCGTGCTTTGAGATAGCTAATCCCTCTGAAGCGTGAGCTTGCAAAATGCTAACACTTCGATTGCGTGATTAGGTTTGTGTGAAGTCATGAAAGTGACTCAAAAAGAATCGAAATTTAGAAGATTTGATCTTTCCGTCAAGAACTGCTTGCTGTTCAGGTTTAGGAAGAAGAATGTATGTCTCTATTTCATTTGAGTTAGCCGATATTGCAAGCAACCTCTACTGGGAAAGCATTTGATCCCGCCGAAGATCTAGTTGGAAGAGCAGAGAGGATCTCTCTCAGCTCGATGGCTTCTTTGCCAAAATAGCTATAGCTAACGCTACGAGGGGCTCAAAACCCTTGTTACCTTTTTGATGCAGGAAGAGAGACCTTGGGCTACCTCAAGAGCTACTAGGAGAGGGTTGGGCTAAGGTCTGTCCTACTCCTACGCTCCACTATAAGCTAAAACCATTCTTTAACCTGCCTAAAGGCGCAAAAGGCGAGGCATAAATAGAGGCATTCGTCTTCTAGTAGATCCAATCCAGATCGAGCATCTGTACAAGAAGAGCTCTTCCCCCTCGGTGAGGTGAGTGGCTTGGTCTCCTTGCTTGTCTCTTAGTTGAATAAGGCTTGCTTTCCCTTTCGCGGATTATTCCGTCCTGATCCCAGATGAGGAGGGAAGCCGTGAATTTCTTCCCCAATAGAGGCCTGTTCCCAGTGCCCTGAGCACTCGTCCCCCGGTCTACCACGCGAAAGTGTCCCAATGACACATCGGCCTCTACCGTATCGCATTCTCGCACATGCATAGGTGATAGATCCTGGGCCAAAGACCATCCTTTTCAGCCCTTTCCTTTGTCTCACAATGCCCTCTTGGCAACGTAAGCCATCAGGCGTCTGCACAATGCGCGACGGACCACAGCCAACTTCCCAATCTGCGTCCTTCAAGCAGCCATCGAAGCCCAAAGCCTATGGGTCGTTCAAGACCATGCCGACTCGTTTTCCGAACGACCGCTGCTCACTTGCAAAGACACTGCTACTGTCAACTACACTTGGAGCAATCCTTTGACCAACTGAAGCAGGCCCTCACCCCGATAGCCAAATCTAAATTAGCTCTTGTTTCACTCGTGACGGTAGCACACCTGACCCACCTCTTACTTCAGCGTAACCGGCCGACGATTGCAGTTCCAACTGCATTTGTAACAGTAGCACTCTCGCCCACCTGTCACCATAAGTTCAATCCAAACTTTGCCCTTACTGGAAAGAAAGATGGACCATCTTACTCTTGTACCAACCGGGGACCACAAAGTAACTATTCCACTTTTCCACACCTCGGAACTCAACTCCAAAGTTCCATTGAGTTCTCACAACCGTGCCAACTGTTCGTCTACACACCGAAGGCGCCCGCCGTGTACAGTGCACGCAAGAGTTGCTGCCCACTCTGCACTGACACCACGCCCTTGGTATAAACATTTTTCGAGGTGATGGCAACTCGGTATGCGGAAGGATCATCACATCCAATAACAAATACCTTTCGTTGCCTGACAGTGAAGGTCTGTTCTGTTGTTGAAGCGTTAGGGAACGTCGAAGCTCGAGGCAAGTTGTGCCATGGAGTTAGCCGAAATCTTTCCTTGCTCGTCTTTTCCAGCCAACTTGGTTTGCCTACATAGAATCGCTGAAAGCCTGAAATAGTTTTTCAAAGGGATGCCCTTGATTCACTCACAATTCTTGGAAGAAGTGGCCCAGCCCCAAAGGAAAATCCCATTTCATTGAAAAAGCCCTATCGGTCAAATGAATCAGACAGTGACTTGGAGTCCAGTCTCGAGAGATAGCACCATTGAGTCGTCAAGCCAGCTTCTCCCAATTCTTTATGGGTCTGACATGATGAGCATGGTAGATGGCACAACATCTGCCCCCAGTGAAACCGTAATGGTTGATTCAAAAACTGTCCCCAATCCAGCATCTGAAATAGGCTATTCATTTTCAGAATCAAGGAATGATCCTACCTCCGGTGAGCCCTGCAAACATAAGGTTAGACACTCTGATGCTCTCTCTACGGCTGAAGAATGAGCGTGTTCTTGGGCCCGTTTAGTAGTAGGCGGCATCCCTATCCTTTTATAGTCGAGCTATTTCATCCCTTTCTCGCAGGGGGCGGATAAACTCACAGGTTTAGGAGTACTTACCTTGGTTATTTTCTGCTGATCTTCAACTGCAGATTCAATCTTCTTGAAGAGCTCACCTTTGCTGCCTTGGTCTTTTTTGATTCCCTGAAAACGCTCTTTGTACTGTGAGGTTGGTAATTTTCTGGTGGAGAAGACACTGCCCTGTCTACATCCATATCAGTGATTGGAACTTGAACTGGAGGTTGTGTTCCAAAGCGCATGCTGCAGGTTTGCTTCTTGAGCTGTTCATCAATTTGCCCCCCGGACTTCCGGATCACATTCTACTTTGTATTTGCTGCATAACACAACACCCTTTATGATGGATGCCTTTGGCCTTCTTGGTTCAGAACTAGACGAGCCGGCGGTAGTAAAATCCACTTTCTTTTTTCTTTTATTGTTTTTTTCTTGGCCAGTTGACTTCCACCACCATGTTGACCTCAGCGAATGGTTCAGTGTCAATCTTCAGAGGCTTGTCTTCGCTTTGTCCTGCAATTTTGCCTTGATCAAACCATGTTTGGAGAAGTGAGCTGAACACAATCTTTTGTGTGATGCCTGTCCATTTTGTGCAATTTGCAAAACTTCTTCCCGGCAAGTCTTTGTATAACTGGGGATTGAGCTGGCTTCGCAGCGAGAAGTTCATCAAAAATTTCTGCAGCTTTGGATAAGTCATAGGGAAAGACCCTATGCTCTGGTCTTGGGAACTCTAATTGATCCACTTCATATGGATGAGGAGGTTGGTATAGCTCCCTTGCAATATTACCTTGACCAGCAGCTTGAATCAGCCTTACTACCCCTAGTCATAGGAGCAGGTCCATTGACTCTTTGAGCCCTATTTCCTTTAGGTTGTCGAACCTCTTAGGCGTAGTAGTAGTAGTAACAACAGGAGGCTTGACTGCTTGTTTGTCCTTCTTAGCAGAAGAATTGGACCCTGGTTCATTGATCTTGACCCCTCCATTCTTCTTAGGAGTTTCCTTAAATGTTGGTGCCACATAAGGCTACGAAGTAGCGGTCCGTAGGTGAGACCTATCTGTTCTTTAGAAGGGATGGTAGCTTCACCAACTGGTAGTTTGCCTGTACTCTTGGCTGCTACAAAACCAATACGCGTTCCATCCCCTTTTGAAGAGGCTTGCAGACTCCTTAGGAGGTGACTCCATCCGTAATTCTTCATCAGGGCACGTTTTCAGACTCCTTTGGGATTTGTTGTTCAACAACAAATTCAGATTCCTTTGAACCCCGTTGGGAGTCCCCGTTTAACCTCTCAAGGCGCATAAGTACGTCTTTGTTATGATCTTCCTCCTTCTTTCGAATCCCTGAATAGCCTTAGTTGAGTTCTCAATAGCTTTGGTCAATTTGCGCCTTTACTCACGACCTCCTTGCTCTTTCATGATTTCTGTCATCATGAGCATGGCCTCTGAAGGAGTACTAGATTTACCAGCATCGACCCGTCACGTCTTGGCTTTCTCTAGCGAGTTTTGCAGCGTATATAGGAGCGTATTCTGGGAAACGCTCTGCAACTTCTTTATCAGAGAGATGTCTGCACTGTCCTGAATTTTGTTTGTAGTTGGAATTCCTATCTGAGTTGTTAACCCTACAAGTTCCTATCCTTAGAGAGCGGATGATAGAAGTAGAGCATTAACGTCCGTTGTTATCTATCGTCCGCTAGTCCCCGGGACTTATACTTCTTTCTTTGAGATGTAGCTTGCCAAAGCTTCTTGACTTCTTGCCTAAGTCTATGCTAACTCTCCTTTTAGCTCTTAAGGGGTTTTGCTTAGCTTCCTTATAATTGGCTTTAGCAGATGAGCGGGATGAGCTACTAGGGAAGAGAGTTACTTACTCAGCAGTACGGAAAGAGAATCGAAGTGCTTAGAGGCAACCATTAGAGGGATGACAAGCTTTATCATCACTCGATGCGCACGCAAATGGGTCTTTAATCTTCCAGGTCAACCGTCAAATAATACAATGTTCTTCCATAACCTTAGCTTGCCTTATTAGTTAGTATAGTAGTTAAGGTCAGTAGAGCGGGAAGAAATTAACCAAGCAAAGGATACTGAAACCCATGAAGCAAACAACGGCTACCAGAAGAGTGTCATCCGTTTTCCACAGGACAGTTGCGAGAAAGCAATTCTCGATAGAGGAGAGTACGACAGAAGACAGGGCCAGACGAGATATTGAAAGGCTTGAATGGACAGGTAAGGGGCAGCCGGATTTCACCTACCAGGCACAGGACTTATTGGCTTAAGAAGCAAGCCAAAGCTTTAGAAGAGTCGCCCGGTCATCCTTTGTTGCTTGCTTTGGGCTCATCTCGGTGCTTGGTCTCTTCGATATGCTATGAAAGATCTCTCCTCCCGGTAGACGGAGGAGTTAGAGGCTGGCAGTTAACCATTCGCTATGTGGAATTCCTTTTCTAAAAGTATGATTCCCTCGGAAAGGGTATCCACTCTTGCAACAGTCGTAATCGGTCTTTCCTGTATTCAGGACTCGGGCTATATGCCCTCTTTTTGATAGTGAAAAGCTTTTGAGAGCTCTCAAATAGGCCTTTTCTTTTAGACCGGATCTCTCATTGGTCTTGTCAGTTTGGTTTTGCCATGAACAGTTTATGCTCGCGCGGGCCGGGAGTATTACATAATACATAATGGGGGGACCGTTTAGGCTCGTATCAGGGAGCTTTTTTATTAAAGGGTAGTAATATTTCCGGAATATAGCATTTGTAGGAGGAATGATTTGTTCGTCGTCCATGGTGATGAGCAGGTATGCTCCATTTGAGTATACTTTTTCGATGATGTAGGGGCCTTCCCATTTAGGCTCTAACTTCCCCCGGTCCGTCGGTTGATAATAATCGGCGTTCGTA